TTCCACGGGATACCGTACTGTACTGGGTCTGGCTTTTTCAATTACTCCCGATCTGTGAAATATGAAATAGAGTAGAGTATTGTATGTTTCCCGGGAGTACATACATAAATGGAATTTGTACAATATAAAATAAATTGAACATAGTTACTGTGTATAGAATAGTATAGAATACTTTTTTTTTAAGATTAAAATAAAAGTATATCCTTTTCGGGCCCTATTTTGTGTAACCTCAATTTCAAATTTTACTAATTTGAAATAATCTATCTCATTCAAATTTCGCATTGAGCTTTTGATATATGCGTCCCATTACTAATCCAATGAAAGAGGATATTTAAAAAATAAAGATCAAACAAGGATCACTTTTTTATTAGCGAGGTAATGAATTTTTTTTTTTTTTTTATTTTATAAGGGTTTTTCCTTGAAAGAACAAACTTTTTAAATTTATATATAAATATATAAAAAAATAGTTAATTTGATGGAATATTCGATTTTTTTATACCGGAATTTGTACTCGTCTTTATCATACTTCTTTTGTTTTCCAAGAAGATTGGATCATTAAAAAAAGGAGGTTATAACTTAGCTCCTTCCTTTTTTTTCATTGAGCTTCTATTGTTTGTTGGGGTTTGTTTAGAACCAATGGTAAGTGGAAAGGCGGTTAGATGATACTTCATCAGATGATTGTACAAAGAGGGCGGTAGGTTATAGAAAAGAAAGAATGGAAAAGAATGATAAATAAATAAAGGAATTATTGATTGTATCGGGAATCAAATTTTGAGTTCAGTATGGATAAAAGATCGTCCTATGTTATACTATTCAATTCTTGACGATGAATCGATTTGATAGCTCCGATATTGTTATTCATGATATTGATCCGATTCGATATCATCGAGATGTAATGCATCCCATTGAATTTACAGGCGAAAGATTTATTATCTCTATGGGATTAACTCCCGAGTTATTGCGAATTAAAGAAAAATTAAACAATGAGATTATGGAAGTAAATATTCTCGCATTTATTGCTACTGCACTGTTTATTCTAGTTCCTACTGCTTTTTTACTTATAATATACGTAAAAACAGTCAGCCAAGGTGATTAATTTGAATTAAACTTGATTTTTTATTTCTTATCAATAATTGCAGAGAAGAAAAGGATAAAAATTTCGCGTCTTAAATGAAATGGGCAGACTAGAATCAGTCGTATTCTATGAGATACGATAGTATGGTAGAAAGATTCAGATATTTCTTTCTACCATACTATCTAGTATTGTTATTGTAGTGTATAAAGTTGTATTGTAATGCGGGTTAATTTAATATAGATTAATATAGATCAATCTACAATAGTATCATCATATTCCTTTTCTATATATATAGAAATCTATTTAATTACGTATATATAATATATATAGTGATAATGTATATTATATAGTATCCCAATTCTATTTCTTTGCTTTATCTATTTGTATTTAATTTGTGTTGATTTCAATTAAATTAATTTGAAATAATCGAAAGCGACTTTTACGATTAGAATTCCTAGATTTCTGATTATTTTCAATATGAATCCCGATCGAAAGAATCAATGACTTCTTCGTCGGAATGCTAACTAAAAGATTATTTTATTATACCTATCGAAGAAGTCATTGATTGAGGAGTTGACAAATGATCCATGGGAACTTCTTCGGATTTCGAAAAGGATTAGTAAAACCCGTCGACTTTTAACGTTTGAACCATGATATGAAATGGGTTCAATAAAACAAGCAAAACATAAATAAAATTTCTAAAATAGTCAAACTAAAACAAGCGGCGCAATATGTGACTCGCCCAAGACAATATTTTAGGATGTGCAGTATCTCGTTGGACAACTACTATGTTGTTTCCCAATGTGTATCCACGTAATGGAATAACCGAATTGTTTTCTCTTTGATCTTTGAACAGTAAAGAGGTAAACAAAATAAAAAAAAGTTCCGTTCTTCCTCATGGTCCATATCTAACTTTGGTAAGAGTCAGTTCATCGAAATAGAAAATTTATGAAGAATTCAGTTGGAATAAATTTCCTACCATTTGTATTCCTTTTACTTTTTTTACTTTCAAAATACGAACACGGAAATAATCGAAATATTTCTTTGATTGAAAGAGTATTCTTCATATATATTTATTATTCATAGAATACATTACTCAACTAAAATCCAAGAGAATTTCGAAATGAAGATATTTTGCATTTCTATTTCAATTTAAAAATAAAATTTTAAATTGAAATAGTGAAATTTTAAATAAAAAAAACTTTGCCGAACGATCTATAAAAAAAAGTGATACTGTTTAGTTCCTAAACTCAATTAGTAGTACTTCTAGAGTCCACTCCTTCCCCATACTACTAGTGAAAGGGAAAACGTAAAGACTACCATTAAAGCAGCCCAAGCGAGATTTACTATATCCATGTGAATTATGTCCTCTATCTCTATGAAGGAATTATTCAATTATTGTTCACTAATAAATAATAGGGGAAT